ATTTTTTGTTTCAAAAACCTCCCGTTGTGGAAATCCATCTATGGTAATAGACAGTAAAAACTCCATAGAGTTGGTCTTTTGAACCCGCTTCAAGCTATCATGACAATTCACGAATCTTGGGGTAAACAATCTCTCTTGCTTATGTTTACTTTTTTCACCATTTGATTCTTGTACATAGGAAATGAGACTCAACTTTTTTACTGCAAATTTAGAAGCCGTTTTCTTTCACTCATATAACTATCTGGTTTAGTTCATCAACTCAAATGCTGAAGAAAAATAAAAATATATATAGTCAATCAAATCTTTTTATCCTTGTTTCTAGAAAGAAAAGAATTTTGATAAATTTTAGGTCTCACCGAATCACACGTAGAGATATTGATAACACACATAGAGCTAATGGTATTTCATAACTAATTGATTGAGCAGCTGCCCGTAGACCACCTAAAAAGGAATATTTATTATTTGATCCATACCCCGACATAAGAAGTCCAACGGGAGCAATACTTGAAATGGCAATCCAAAAAAAAACACCAATACTAAGATCGGCTAGAACAAGGTGATCACCAAAAGGAATTACTGAATAACTTAGAAAGATAGATATTACTGCTATGGATGGCCCAATACTGAATAAACGAGTATCTCCTGTAGATGGAATAAGGTTCTCTTTCAAAAGTAGTTTTGTCCCATCTGCTAGAGCTTGAAGAATTCCTAAAGGGCCGGCATATTCAGGCCCGATACGTTGTTGTATTCCTGCAGATATTTCTCTTTCTAACCAAACAATTACTAGTACACCTATTGTGATTCCTAATACAAGAGTCACAATAGGGACAAGCATCCATATGATCCCATAGACTTCTTTTAAGGATTCCAATTTGGAAAAAGAATTGATAGTCTCTATTTCTGTTGTATCAATTATCATTTCAACGATCAACTTCTCCCATAATGATATCTATGCTACCTAGTATTGTCATAATATCAGCCAATTTCATTCTTTTAACTAACTGAGGAAGAATTTGCAAATTGATAAAACCTGGTGGGCGAATTTTCCATCTCCAAGGAAAAACGCTCTGGTCTCCTATCAGAAAAATCCCCAATTCTCCTTTTGGGGCTTCAACTCTCACATAAAGTTCTTGTTTCGACAATTCAAAAGTTGGAGAAGGCTTTTTACTAATAAACCGATATTCAAAATCATTCCATTCAGGATCTTTTAATCTGTCAAAACGTCGCATTTCTAAATTTTCGTAAGGCCCTCCTGGAATTCCTTCCAGAGCCTGTTGAATAATCTTTATGGATTCTGTCATTTCACCGATTCGTACTAAATAACGAGCTAATGAATCTCCTTCTCGTTGCCATTGAACCTGCCAATCAAATTCGTCGTAAGACTCATAATGATCAACTTTACGAAGATCCCATTCTATTCCGGAAGCTCGTAGCATTGGTCCCGATAAACCCCAATTTACTGCCTCGTCTCTCCCAATAATGCCTACGCCTTCAACTCGTTCTAAAAAAATAGGATTCCGGGTAATAAGTTTTTGATACTCAGCAACCCCTGTTAAAAAATAATCGCAAAAATCCAAACATTTATCTATCCAGCCATAGGGTAGATCGGCAGCCACTCCTCCAATACGAAAATAATTATGCATCATTCGCATACCGGTGGCAGCTTCGAATAGGTCATATATCAATTCTCTTTCTCGAAAAATATAGAAGAAAGGGGTCTGTGCACCAATATCCGCCATAAAAGGACCGAGCCATAACAAATGAGAAGCTATCCGACTCAACTCCAACATAATGACTCTGATATAGCTAGCCCTTTTAGGTACTTGAATATTGCCTAATTGTTCGGGTCCATTTATGGTTATTGCTTCTGTGAACATAGTAGCTAAATAATCCCAACGTGTTACATAAGGCAAATATTGTATAATTGTTCGGTTTTCCGCAATTTTCTCCATCCCTCTATGTAAATAACCCAATATTGGTTCGCAGTCGACAACATCTTCACCATCTAGAGTAACGATGAGTCGAAGAACACCGTGCATTGATGGGTGCTGAGGCCCCATATTGACTATCATGAGGTCTTTTCTTGTAGTTGGTGCAGTCATAAGTTTTTTAACGATTCATTCTTCCATGAATTACTGAAAGTGAAAAGAAGTTCATCAAAATTTAATCGAAACATATAAGTGAAAATGAAATAACTCTTCAAATTAATCAAATTAACGAGTTTTTGTCTCTCGAATGTCCAACTGATTAATTAATTCTTTATAACGTACTCTATTTTTTTTTGCCAAATAAGCTAGCAGTCGTTGACGTTTTCCCAAAATTTTCTTCAAACCTCTCTGAGATAAATAGTCTTTTTTGTGCAATTCTAAATGTGAAGTAAGTCTCCGTATCTTATTGGTGAAATTGAATACTTGAAATTCAACAGATCCTTTCTTTTCTTTTTGAAAAATAACTGAAATGACAGAATTTTTTACCATAAATGAATTTCCCCTTTCTTTATTTTACAGATATGGATTTTTTAGAATTTTATTGATCAGTAATAATAATGCCAGTAATTTGAACGTGGTATATAGACTTAATTTCTTTATGAACCTCTAATTTTATCAATTCCAATAAATTAATCAAATTTGAAATTTGATTCAGATAGGAATCCAAAAAGGTGGTAGGTACGTTTTTTTCAGTCACAAAAGCGAATAATTGAAACCTAAAATCCTAAAATGAAGAAGATTCTGTTGATTCATTTCTAGATCTAATCAATACCTTATTTTATTGATTTAGTATTGTCTACTCGAATTAGATTCGAATGAGATGTAAAACAAGGCATGTTTGCATTTGTTTGCTTTCAGATACTCTATACGAGACAGGGTATATAGTACTATCAATTAATTTTCAATCGTGGATACATATGTATCCTTAAGATACTGAAACGGCTACCATTATTGGTATCAAACCAATAACGATTCATACAAGCTAAATCTTCTAATCGATAATTAGGCCAAAGAAAGAACTTAAATTTAATTAATTTATTTTTATCTTTATAAAGGGGTTTCCGTTCACCCAAAAATTGACTCCAGTTTTTTACATTGGTTTCGTTGCAAAATACTGAATTTCTATCGACGACATTCCAATTCAAAGAATTAAAAAAACTTCGAATTCTCAATTCTCTACGACGTCTAGACCATAAAATATTTTCAGGAACAAGCAAATCAAAATGATTTTTTTCTGTATTTATTCTTTGAGTTTGAGGTTGCAGAATGAATTCGTCAAAATTCTTTTTATCAACATATCTTTGTTCTCGGTATCTTTGATTAGTTTGGTGTTTACTTTTATGAACCAATGAAATACCTATGGTTTGATACATAATAAATTGTCCATTATGTTTTACAGACAACCGAATAGGTTCGATAATCAATACCCCCTTCTTCATCAAGTCTGTAAGAGGTAAATTTGCCTGAATCAGCATTATATCCAAACTCATTTCTCTCCTTTGAATTGACGATATAGTAATTTTGGTTGGATTTATCAGTCGAAGCAGGAGACAATATACCTTGATATTTTCGAGCATTCTTTTATTCAAAGCATCGTTCCATCTCAATTGAAAAAGCAAATAACGTTTCAAGAACAAATCTAGTTCTGCTTCCGTGTTGCTTTTGTATTGTTTTTTATTTTGACCCTTTTTTGTGTCTGATTCCACGTAATCTTTTTCAAGATCGGTTTGATGTTTTGAAAAAACAGGGCTCAGATTTCCTTTGTTTTCTATATCTGATCCACGCTCTCTTTGACTTGGGGGTTCTTTTGTTTCTTGACTTCGATTCTTTATTTTTTTATTTGATGGTAGAAAAAAGTTTTGTTTTTGGTTTTTATTTTGAATAACATTTTCATTTGTATTCAAATTAAAAAGAAGGAATTTGCTTGGTATAATCCACGGTTTTATTTTATAGACATTATAAAGTAGTACAAATTCTGGGAAGAACCAAAATTCCAGATTCAATACGGGACGATTAAATATTTTTTCATTCATTCCCATCCAATCAAAAAAGACTTTTTTCGAATTTTTTTGAGTTTTTTCTGGATTTTGATGAGTTGTAAGATAAAAAACCCCTTTTTTCTCAATTTTATCAATTATTTGATAATTATTAATACCAATTTTAGTATTTGGATTACTGTTGGTATCGATCTTAACCCAGGCTTCAATATCTCCTTTTTGTCTAAGAGAAAAATGGATAATTTTCCAATCAAAATATTTTCTATCGAGATTTCTTTCTATATCTAGAATATTGACCTTTCTTAGATAATTATTGATATGAAGATTGCCGGGCATATCAACAAAGTTGTGTTTGGACGTGTTGGAATTATACGAAATTTCTAAGTTCTTCTTTACTTGAAAGGGTAATCTAGAAAAAAATGAGTCACTTTTATTTTCATAATTAATTGATTTATATGCTAAAAGACCATATCTATAACATTTTTTAAAATTATCTTTTTGGTTTGATAATGAATAGAGTTCCGAATCATTTTCTTTTTTGTAATGAATTAATTGGTCTTTTTCATATGAATTCCATTTGTTTAAGTTTCTATTTTTATTTTGAGCCATACAACTTTGATTAACCTTAGTTCGCCATTTTTTTGGCATTAATCTAGACCATCTAATCTGAGATAAATCGTATTGATAATGCCATCTTAACCAGTTTTTCCATTGATTGATTCTATAACTCTGAAGTTTCTTATGTTTTAATTCCGAATGAAATATTCCTAGTGTTTTAAAATAGTCCTTTATTTTAGTCTTAAGGAAGCAAGACGTTGTGTTATATTGAAGAACAGATCTAAATTTAGACAAATTAATAACTTGGGTTTGTGATAATTTGTAAAATACATATGCTTGTGACAAGTAGGATAAATCACAAAAAATATGTGAATTTTTCTTACTAATATTATAAAGTGACTTTTTTATAGTCGAAATAAAGATAAAGTGAATTTTTTTTTTATTAGTAATTTTTTCT